AAATAGAGCCATTGCGACACCCATAAGGGGTGTAGTTCCCCATCCAGGGGCTACTTTACCATATTCCGAATTCAATGGTTTTAATAAATCGCCTACAATAGTCCGTCTTGGCCCAGATCTGGAACTACCCTCAATGGTTTGTGTAGCCATAAATCCTATTCCATGCATTGTTTGAGATCTGTTGACTTTGTATACGATTCCGTTGTAAATAAACTATCTTATCGTAGATCCATCGTGGTCTTGAAATCACTTAATAATGGAAACTGCAACTCTAGTCGCCATCTTCATATCTGGTTTACTTGTAAGCTTTACGGGGTATGCCTTATATACCGCCTTTGGGCAACCCTCTCAACAACTAAGAGATCCATTTGAGGAACACGGGGACTAGTTGAAATGATGACCCTCCGATGGGGAGGGTCATCATTTCAATTCAGATAATGAAAAATCATTTCATCTTTTTATTCGGAACCTTAGGCGGTTCTCGAAAAAAGATAGCAAAAAATATTATCCCCAGAGTCGAGACCAATAGGAATGTATAAACCAATGCTTCCATAGATTCGATCGTGTTTTACAATTATAGCTTCCATACCTGTTCATTTGGGATCATTTCCCAGACAAGTAAAGGTCAAGAGTAATAGGTGATGATTCGAATTAATATTTATCCAGTACCCTATATGAAACATAGGCTAGACATACGAAAGAAATGTTGTATCAGACTACTTGTCTCCTTGTAGTTGGATCCCCCAGTTTTTGGAAGGCTCCAAATTCCACTTGAGCATCTAAATCCGGGTCGATACCAGCAAAAACATCTCTGAACAAGGTTCTAGCACCATGCCAAATGTGGCCGAAAAAGAAAAGCAAAGCAAACGAAGCATGTCCAAAAGTGAACCAACCCCTTGGACTACTACGAAAAACACCATCGGATTTCAAAGTAGCGCGATCCAATTCAAAAATTTCACCCAATTGGGCACGTCTAGCATATTTTTTCACAGTAGCAGGATCATTATAACTGACTCCATTGAGTTCACCACCATAGAACTCAACAGTTACACCCACTTGTTCGACACTATACTTAGATTCTGCCCTTCTAAAAGGAACATCGGCTCTCACAATTCCGTCTCCATCTACCAAAACTACCGGAAATGTTTCAAAGAAGGTAGGCATACGACGTACAAAAAGTTCATGCCCCTCTTTATCTCTAAAGACGGGGTGTCCTAACCACCCAACAGCTATTCCATCCCCGTTGTCCATTGAGCCGGCTCTGAACAATCCTCCTTTCGCCGGATTATTACCAATATAATCATAAAAAGCTAGTTTATCGGGAATTTTAGACCAAGATTCCGATAAACTCAGATTTTCAGCTAGCCCGGCGTTAACTCTTCGATATATTTCTTGCTGGAAATATCCCTGATCCCACTGATAACGAGTAGGACCAAATAATTCGATCGGAGTAGTCGCTGAACCATACCACATAGTTCCAGCAACAACGAAAGCTGCAAAAAACACAGCAGCGATACTACTGGAAAGCACAGTTTCAATATTGCCCATACGTAATGCTTTGTATAGACGTTGGGGCGGGCGGACACTAAGATGGAATAGACCCGCTAATATTCCCAAGGTGCCCGCTGCAATATGATGAGAAGCTATCCCCCCCGGAACAAAAGGATCAAAACCCTCCGCCCCCCATGAAGGATTTACAGGTTGCACTTTTCCGGTTAGCCCATAAGGATCAGACACCCATATTCCAGGGCCATACAAACCTGTTACATGAAATGCACCAAACCCAAAGCAAGCCACCCCAGATAAAAATAAATGAATTCCAAAGATCTTGGGCAAATCCAAAGAGGGTTTTCCCGTACGTTCATCACAGAATATTTCTAGATCCCAATACACCCAATGCCAGATAGCTGCCAAGAAGCACAAGCCAGAAAACACAATGTGTGCCCCGGCAACACCTTCGTAACTCCAAATACCCGGATTGGTTACAGTTCCTCCTGTAATACTCCAACCGCCCCATGAATTGGTTATTCCTAAACGAGTCATGAAGGGTATAACGAACATACCTTGTCGCCACATTGGATCAAGAACGGGATCAGAGGGATCAAAAACAGCTAATTCGTATAGAGCCATAGAACCGGCCCAACCAGAAACAAGAGCTGTATGCATTATATGGACAGAAAGCAAGCGACCAGGATCATTCAATACGACAGTATGAACACGATACCAAGGCAAACCCATGGAAATACCCCTTCATCAAAGAAAAATAGACACTATGTAACTTTGTCACATTGGAAAAGACTATGCTATGGACCTCATTCAGTGATTATCTCGGTGCAAGGGTTCACATTTATTACGTGCCGCAGGTGATAGTAATAATAGAACAATTCCGTTCTGTTCGCAGGAACAAAGAGAAGCAGATTTATTTTATACCCGATAAGTACCAATACGCAATGGGGGGATTGGTCCCATTTTTTTAAGTGAATCCATTAGATACTTGTTCATCATTCGAAGGATCCGCTCCGTCCCTAAGAATTTTCTTTTTTTTTCATTCTGTCTTCCTACATGAGCCTTCCAATCTATGGATAAAATATGATAAACAGAAATATTATGAGGGCAATAAACCCATTCTTACGTTTCCACATCAAAGTGAAGTATAGTACTTAACCCCGTTTTCTTTAATGTAATGCCCATTGGTGTTCCAAAAGTCCCTTTTCGGAGTCCTGGAGAGGAAGATGCAGTTTGGGTTGACATATAGTGCGACTTGTCGGACATATTGGGTCATATGGGATTTCCCCGTTCTCTCCCCTGATCGAGATATACTCTCTTTCGCCTAAGAAAGATTGATTGAATCATCAAATCAATTCAATAATTCGGAGCGTGAAATGTGCAAATGGATCAATTCGTTTGAAAGATAAATATTATCTTATCAATTAGAAGAATCTATGGTTGACTTGGAACAATAAAATGAAGTATCCAGGCTCCGTTCAGAAAATACCAAATGGGTAATATTGATTACCACTTCTATCATCTATCAGAAATAAGACCGTAGGAGTGATCTCAAACCACTAATAAATATAAATGTGATGAATACATCGAATACTTGGTTGGTGGAAGGGAAGGCATAAAAAAGTCGTAATAAAAAATAAGTGGTACTGGAGTCATTTGTCCTATATGTGCAAATGGAATTCGGGCGAATCTTTACCCGGAGTAGAGCATAAACCTAAAATAAGTGAAGAGGCCCATTTAGGAACAAGAAAATGACATCGCGATTTGGATCTCGATGAAACAATACATCAATAAAAAGAAAGATGTTCAGTGAATTCTTTTTTGTAGGTTAGGAGGGCAAACCAAAACTCATTTTTGTGGAAAATGCAAATGAAAATAAACCAACCCCTTCGTCAGGAAAACGCCTAAACTAAAAAGGAATAGGTCTGGAATCGACACATTGATTCTTTTTTTTCGAACTTTTTTGAACCGTATGTATCGAAAGGTGCGTGTACGGTTCTGCGGGGATACAATTTTTCCTAATCAACCGACTTCATCGAGAAAGATTACTTTTTTTAGGCCAAGGCGTTGATAGCGAAATTTCGAATCAACTTGTTGGTCTCATGGTATATCTCAGTATGGAAGATAATACCAGGGATCTCTATTTGTTTATAAATTCTCCCGGCGGATGGGTAATACCGGGAATAGCTATTTATGATGCTATGCAAATTGTTCCACCAGACGTACATACAATATGCATGGGATTAGCCGCTTCGATGGGATCTTTCATCCTGGTCGGAGGAGAATTTACCAAACGTCTAGCATTCCCTCACGCTCGGCGCCAATGAGTTTTTATTTGACTTGAAGAAAAAATAAGACTATGCCTTCGCCATATGGAATATATAAGTAATAATAGCATGGCACGTTTAGTTCGATATGAGCAAATCATTATTGCTTTTTCATAACATGATTATGTATCGAGATAGTAGTATGAAACAAAAGGTTAGTCCCGATTTGATCTTATTCCTATGTTATTTATCGGGGGTCCATTTCAGCGTCACAAACAACCCTTTTTCCTTACACAACATGAGTCTGAATATTTCTAAGCATGAAAAGAAAGGGATCATTTTCCTTATCATTTTTCTTATTTAATCAGACTCAGACCAGAAAGAAACTTTGGGATTGCTGAATCATAGAAGAGAGATGAATATATTATCTAAAGCAACGGAACCATCATAGTATTTTTTTTGTTCCTACGAGGAGAAGGGTGGTAAATGGATCATCCAACGATTTGGATCTGATAGATCTATTTGTCTCTTTCTTTGATGTAAGAGAAGAGTAGATTCCATTGCGTAGCCGTATGCAATGTGCAAAAATTGCCTGTACGGTTTTCTATCTTTTTTTATTTTTATTTATTCTTTTCGCTCTATTTTGCGAGATAGAGGAATCGTTCATTATGACATATTATAATCAGGGTTATGATCCACCAACCTGCTAGTTCTTTTTATGAGGCACAAGCAGGAGAATTTATCCTGGAAGCGGAAGAACTGTTGAAACTTCGCGAAATACTAACAAGAGTTTATGTACAAAGAACGGGCAAACCTTTATGGGTTGTATCTGAAGACATGGAAAGGGATGTTTTTATGTCAGCAACAGAAGCCCAAGCTCATGGCATTGTTGATCTTGTAGCAGTCGAAAATAGCGCGGATTTTGTGTAAATCGGTAATTCTACTTCGAATCACGGTTCATTCGAATCATGGTTCGAAGTAGAATCTTCAACTCAAATGAAAGTAATTCATAATCATCAGGTTAGGATCGATCTAAACCAACCGATTCTATATACGATTCAGCATGCCAACTATTAAACAACTTATTAGAAACACAAGACAGCCAATGAGAAGTGTCACGAAATCTCCTGCTCTTCGAGGATGTCCTCAGCGTAGAGGAACATGTACTAGGGTGTATGTGTGACTCGTTCAGATCATGAACTGTGACCTAAACTAAACCTTTTTTCC